TATTAGACAACTTGGTTTTTTTTTTCACAAATAGGAAGTTCCGGATACAATTCGTATCGCAGAAGAATTACCATATATAACACAAAACTTCTCCGCCGATTCTTTCTAGTCGAGCCGCTCGGTCTGTCATTATACCCCGAGAAGTAGAGAGAATTACAATCCCCATCCCGTCTAAAATTCTAGGAATTCGTTGATAGTTAGAATAGATTCGTAAACCGGGTCGACTGATTCGTTTTAAATTTAAAATAGGTCTATATGCTCCTTTCCTATTCCTTCGATGTCGTAGGGTTAAAACCAAAAAATATTTGTTGTTTTCCACAAGTTCCCTTACGTTTTCGAAAAAACCCTCTCGTAAAAGTATTTTAACAATGTTTTCGGTGATGTTAGTAGATGCTATTCGAAGCGTGCCTTTTCTATTCATGTCAGCATTTCGTATAGAAGTTATTATGTCAGCAATAGTGTCCTTACCCATGATAAACTAAAAATTTTGTTGCTTCCGAATTTTTGATATAATCAACATGTTCTTTTTTTTTTATGAAAATTATTAAAAGTATATACATGAGACATACTCTACTAAATTTATATTTATCTCTAGTATTTAAATACTATCACTATATTGCGGTTTCATCTCATCTTATAATACTTCAGGTGCTAAGGAAACTATTTTAGTAAAATTTAACTGTCTCAATTCCCGGGCGATCGCACCAAAAACTCGAGTTCCTTTTGGATTTCCTTCTTGATCAATGACAACTGCAGCATTGTCATCATATCGTATTATCATACCGTTGTCACGTTTGAGTTCTTTACAAGTACGTACAATTACAGCTCTGATCACTTCTGATCTTTCTAGAGGCGTATTTGGTACTGCTTCCTTGATTACAGCAACAATAATGTCACCAATATGAGCATATCGGCGATTACTGGCTCCTATGATTCGAATACACATCAATTCTCGGGCCCCGCTATTGTCTGCTACATTCAAATGGGTTTGAGGTTGAATCATATCATTTTTTGAATCTGTTTTTTTAATGTTTGATGTAAAGTAAAGCAAAGAACGAAGTCAAAAAAAAAAAGAAAACCTGCAATTGTTTTTTTTATCCAAGATTTCTTTCCCTTGGTTCTACATTCCTATCCAGAAATAATGAATTGAGTTCTTATAGGCATTTTGGACGCCGCTATTGAAATAGCCTTTCGAGCTATATTTTCGGCTACTCCACTCATTTCATAAAGTATTCTACCGGGTTTAACGACAGCTACCCAATATTCGGGGGATCCTTTCCCCGACCCCATACGGGTTTCCGTGGGTCTTACTGTAACAGGTTTGTCTGGAAATATACGTACCCATATTTTTCCACCACGACGTACATTTCGTGTCATTGCTCGGCGCCCTGCTTCGATTTGTCTAGATGTGATCCAAGCAGGTTCAAGTGCTTGAAGAGCATATCTACCGAAACAAATATGATTACCTCGATAAGATATTCCTTTCATTCTTCCTCTATGTTGTTTACGAAATCTTGTTCTTTTGGGGTTATAGTTGATGGTTCTTTCTCAATTCCATCTCTACTACAGAACTGGACATGAGAGTTTCTTCTCATCCAGCTCCTCGCGAATGAAACGACTAAAAATAAAAAAGATTTTATCAAGATATACATATATAATTAACCATGTATATTCTATTTATATAACAAATCTTTTTTTTCCTTTTACCAGATCGGATCGATCAAAATTTATCAATCCAATAAAATAAAACTTTCGCGGGCGAATATTTACTCTTTCAATATTTATTTCAGTTGTAGGGTTAGTCTATGACCTCTCCAAAAAAAGAATAGGTCCCTGGTTCGTTCCGCCATCCCATCCAATGAATCATTAAGATTCATTTCATTTTCAATAGAATCTTCTGTATTCACGGGTTCCATCGTTCCCATTGCTTCTCGATTAATGGTTAGGTCTGAATTCTCCAACGGAGTCTTTAATGAAATTTTTTCTTAAGTCAATTTTCTCAGTTTTTATTGGCTACAGGCTCTTGATTTTTTTGTTATTCATCTAATTATGGATGAATCATTATTGATGCTTTATTACACTGTTTTTTATTAGATGACTCAGAGACCTTACATATTGGAATCCTATATCATTGATCTTTCCTTGCTCTCTTTCTCTCATCCTTCCATTTATCCGCATACTTTTTGATTTCGCTTCACAACTCATAATCAGATTGGTTTTTTTGTTTATGCAAAAAAAGATTTCAGTTGCTACAATGATATGACCAATATAGTATATCTTGACTGGTTCTTTGGATCCCGATAATGCGAAGCAATGAGTTGGTTATTAGTGCTCTAGTTATTAGTTCATACTAGAGGCTGGTCCATTTTTTTGAATCCTAGCCCTAAAAAAACCAACGAGTCACACACTAAGCATAGCAATTATATAAAATGATCAATCGAATTTTTATTCAACCCTATAGAATTGCGGAATTTCTAATTTTTGTTTTGATTGAACATAA